AATAAGATGCCTGAAATAATAGGACTATTTTGATAGAATAGAACATGTATATTAATATACTCTTATTATATTTTATGGAATTAAACCATATCTTGGAAAATCAAAATTTCCTGTGCTTCTAACACCCAAATATAAATTAAATTTTAAGAAAGGTAAGCTAAATTAAAAGCTACCAGGTTCATACCCTGTTTATAGAGAAAACTCTCCTCTCTAATTATGTAGTCTATTAAGAGTTATAAGAACTTTAATTACACTATCAGCCAATAATTGAATCAGTATATGAATTGGACTTGAGATTAATATAATATCTTTTATCCCTTTAATTTTAAATAAAACTAACAAATCAAGATCAGAAGCCGCAATAATTTATTTCCTAACTCAGAGAATTAGAAGAGTATTAATAATTATAATAATTTTAATTATAATATGTAAATATTTAATCCCTAATTTTATAATTAATAGAATTATTATAATTAGATTATTCATTAAATTAGGTGCTGCACCATTTCACATATGGATACCAAAAATTATATCTAATATAGAATGAATAAAATGTAGTATTTTAATAACATGGCAAAAAATTGCCCCATTATTTATAATTAGAAACTTAAATAATAAAATAATACTATACATTATTATTGTTTTATCCGTGAGAATTGGAAGAATTGGGGGATTAAATCAAACATCATTACGTAAAATAATAGCATATTCATCAATTAACCATTTAGGGTGATTATTAGCTATTAATAAATCAATGAATTTATGAATAATTTATTTGATTATTTATAGCATAATAATTGTATCAGTATGTTATTTATTTAATAAATACAAATTTAATTTTATTAACCAAATTATAAGTATTAACATAAATAACATAGATAAATTTAGATTATTCTTATTAATATTAAGAATAGGAGGATTACCCCCATTTATTGGATTTATACCAAAATGACTAACTATTCAAAGAATAATTAATGAAAAAGAAATCTTTATTATATTAATTATAATTATATTTAGATTAATTACCTTAATATATTACTTACGAGTAATAACTAATATATACTTGTCATTTAATTCATCAATTAAGTGATCATTAAATTATTACAATTATTTAACAGTAACTGTTATTATAATTAATTTAAGTTTACCTTTAATAATTATTATAGATATTATATAAAATTTTAAAAGCTTTAAGTTAAATAAACTATTAACCTTCAAAGTTAAAAATATATAAATTTTATGTAAGCTTTAGATTAAATAATCTACTTTAGAATTGCAGTCTAATATCATAAATTGACTATAAAGCTAAAGTTAATTTAATTTTTGATAGAGGGCTAAATAGCCATAAATAAATTTACAATTTATCACCTAATTTTCAGTCACTCTATCATTTACCTATTTTGAATAAATGATTATATTCAACTAATCACAAAGACATTGGAACTTTATATTTCCTTTTTGGTATATGAGCAGGAATAGTAGGATCTGCAATAAGATTAATTATTCGAATCGAATTAGGACAACCCGGTAGATTCATTGGAGATGATCAAATTTATAATGTCGTAGTTACAGCGCATGCCTTTGTTATAATTTTCTTCATAGTTATACCAATTATAATTGGAGGGTTTGGAAATTGATTAGTACCTTTAATAATTGGAGCCCCAGATATGGCATTCCCTCGAATAAATAATATAAGATTTTGATTATTACCCCCATCATTAACATTACTTATAGTAAGAGGATTAGCAGAAGCGGGAGCGGGGACTGGATGAACAGTTTATCCACCTTTATCAAGTAATTTATCCCATAGAGGAGCCTCTGTTGATCTTGCTATTTTCTCACTACATTTAGCAGGAGTGTCCTCTATTTTAGGAGCTGTAAATTTTATTTCAACTATTATTAATATACGACCAGCAGGAATAATTCCCGAACGAATCCCTTTATTTGTTTGATCAGTTGGAATTACCGCTTTATTATTACTTTTATCTTTACCTGTATTAGCAGGAGCTATTACCATATTATTAACTGACCGAAATTTCAATACATCATTCTTTGATCCGTCTGGGGGAGGAGACCCTATTTTATATCAACATTTATTCTGGTTTTTTGGACATCCGGAAGTCTATATTCTAATTCTCCCAGGATTTGGATTAATTTCCCATATTATTAGACAAGAAAGTGGTAAAAATGAAACATTTGGTAATATCGGAATAATTTATGCTATATTAGCCATTGGAATTTTAGGATTTATCGTATGAGCACATCATATATTTACAGTAGGTATAGATGTAGATACACGAGCATACTTTACATCTGCAACTATAATTATTGCAGTTCCAACAGGAATTAAAATTTTCAGTTGATTGGCTACATTACATGGGATTAAAATAAATTACTCACCATCTATATTATGAGCTCTAGGATTTGTATTCTTATTCACCATTGGGGGATTAACAGGAGTAATTTTAGCAAATTCTTCAATTGATATTATTTTACATGATACATATTATGTAGTTGCACATTTTCACTATGTACTGTCTATGGGAGCCGTATTTGCAATTATAGGAAGATTCATCCAATGATTCCCTTTATTTACAGGATTGACAATAAATCCTAAATGATTAAAAATCCAGTTCATAGTTATATTCACAGGAGTTAATATAACATTCTTCCCTCAACATTTCTTAGGATTAAGCGGTATACCCCGGCGATATTCAGATTACCCTGATAGATATACCGGATGAAATATTATTTCATCAGTTGGAAGAATTATATCTATAATTAGAATTATTATATTTATTATAATTTTGTGAGAAAGTATTATCTCAAAACGAACAATTTTATTCAGAGAAAATATAATATCAAGAATTGAATGATTACAAAAAACCCCTCCATCTGAACATTCGTATAATGAAATTCCTATTATAACATCAGTATTCTAATATGGCAGATTAGTGCAATGAATTTAAGCTTCATATATAAAGATTTTAATCTTTTATTAGAAATAGCAACCTGAGGAAATATTATAATTCAAGATGCAAATTCTTCATTAATAGAACAATTAACATTCTTTCATGATCACACAATTATAATCTTATCAATAATTACAGTAATAGTAGCTTATATTATAATTAGATTAACAAAAAATACTTTAATTAATCGATACCTATTAGAAGGTCAAACAATTGAACTAATTTGAACAATATTACCTGCAATTACACTAATCTTTATTGCCTTGCCTTCACTTCGATTACTTTATATAATTGATGAAATCAACAACCCTTCAGTTACATTAAAAGTTATTGGTCACCAATGATACTGAAGATATGAATACTCAGACTTTAGAGACACTGAATTTGATTCATATATAAAACCATCAAATGAACTAGATATAGAAAATATACGATTATTAGATGTAGATAATCGAACAGTATTACCTATAAATACTCAAACACGAGTGGTAATTACAGCCGCCGATGTACTTCATTCATGAGCAGTACCTGCCTTAGGAATTAAAATTGATGCAGTACCTGGACGACTTAATCAAGGAACACTTAATATAAACCGTCCAGGAATTATATATGGACAATGTTCAGAAATCTGTGGAGCTAATCATAGATTTATACCAATTGTTATCGAAAGAACAACAACTGAAAATTTCTTAAAATGAATTAATTCAGTATCATTAAGTGGCTGAAACTTTAAGCATTGGTCTCTTAAACCAAAATATAGTAATTTAAAAATACTCTTAATGAAGATAAAAAGAATTTAGTTTAAAAAAAACATTAATTTGTCAAGTTAAAATTATTTTTATGAAATAATTCTTATTGCCTCAAATATCCCCTTTATGATGAGAACTACTTTTTATTACTTTTGTGATAACTTACTTTTTATTTAATATTATAATTTATTTTAACAAAAAAAATATATTAATCAGTAAAAATTTGAAAAATAACAAAATTATTAACTTAACTTGAATATGATAACTAACCTTTTTTCAACATTTGACCCAGCAACATCAATTAATTATTCACTTAACTGGTTAAGTACCTTCCTAGGATTAATATTAATCCCATATTCATATTGACTATTACCAAGACGACCGATTATCCTAATAAATAATTTAACACAAAAATTACATTATGAATTTAAATTATTATTAGGTGATAAATCAGAAGGAATAACTTTAATAACTATTTCACTGTTTATTTTTATCTTGATAAATAACTTCATAGGATTAATACCATATATTTTCACAAGATCAAGTCATTTGGTATTTTCGCTAACACTGGCATTACCTTTATGATTAAGAATAATAATCTTTGGATGAACACAAAATACAAATTCAATATTTGCTCACCTAGTTCCTAATGGAACTCCTAGTCTATTAATACCTTTTATAGTAATAATTGAAACCATTAGAAATATTATTCGACCAGGAAGATTAGCCGTTCGACTTACTGCAAATATAATTGCAGGTCATTTACTAATAAGATTATTAGGTAATAAATCAGTAGATGTTAATAATATAATTTTATCATTTATTATCATAATTCAAATTATACTTATATTATTTGAAGCTGCTGTAGCAGTAATTCAAGCATATGTATTTTCAGTTTTAACCACACTATATTCTAGAGAAGTTATTCATTAAAATATGAAAATACATAAAAATCATCCATATCATTTAGTTGATTATAGACCATGACCATTAACTGGATCTATTGGAGCTATAACATTAACATCAGGAATAGTTCTATGATTTCATAAAAATGAAATATATTTATTTTATATAGGAGTAACAATTTTATTATTGACAATAATTCAATGATGACGAGATATTATTCGAGAAGCCACGTTTCAAGGTCATCATACTATTAAAGTTACTAATGGATTAAAAATTGGAATAATTTTATTTATTATCTCAGAAGTATTCTTTTTTATCTCATTCTTCTGAGGATTCTTCCATAGAAGATTGGCCCCAACCATTGAAATCGGAATATTATGACCTCCTAAAGGAATTATAGTGTTTAACCCTATAGAAATCCCTTTATTAAATACTATAATCCTATTATGTTCAGGAATAACAGTTACATGAGCACACCATAGATTAATAAATAACAATTATTCAGAAGTTACAAAAAGATTGTCTTTAACTGTTATATTAGGTTTATATTTTACAGCCTTACAAGCTTATGAATATATAGAGGCAAGATTCTGTATTAGAGATTCAGTTTATGGATCCTGCTTCTATATAGCAACAGGATTCCATGGTCTACACGTAATTATTGGTACCATTTTTTTAACAGTATGTTTAATACGACACATTAATTGTCACTTCTCAATAAATCATCATTTTGGATTTGAAGCGGCAGCATGATATTGACATTTTGTGGATGTAGTATGACTTTTCCTTTATATTTCAATTTACTGATGAGGTAGATAAAAAATCTTTCTAGTATAATCAATATATTTGACTTCCAATCAAAAGATCTTTTTAAATAAGGAAAGATAATAATATTTACAATAATATCTATAATAATAGCATTAACAATTTCAATTATTATAATAATTTTATGCACCTTAATTTCAAAAACATCAGAAAAAGATCGAGAAAAAATATCACCATTTGAATGTGGATTTGACCCTAAAAGATCTGCACGAACACCATTCTCTATCCAATTCTTCCTAATTGCTGTACTATTCCTAATCTTCGATATCGAAATTGCTATTATATTACCAATTATTTTAACTATAAAATGAAGATTAACCAAAACATGAATTATAACAATTATAATATTTATTTTAATTTTAATTATTGGATTATATCATGAATGAAATAATGGAGTCTTAGAATGAGCTAAATAAAATTTAGGGGATGTAGTTAAAAATTTAACATTTAATTTGCAATTAAAAGATGCCTAATAGCCTTCCTCATATAAATTACTTAGATAATGAAGTAAATAATTACATTTAGTTTCGACCTAAAATTAGGAATAAATATTCCCTTATCTAAAGATTAATTGAAGCCAAAATAAGAGGCCTTTCATTGTTAATGAAATTATTGATTAAAATTAATCCAATTAAAAGAGAATGAAGTATCTAAAAGAAGCTGCTAACTATCTTTTAAAGCGGTTAAAATCCGTTTATCTCTTAAATTTATATAGTTTATCTTAAAACCCTTCATTTTCAATGAAGAAATAAAGATTTCATCTTTTATAAATATCTAGAAGGCATTCACCTTTAATAACTTCTTCAGAGTTAAACTTTAAAATATAAGTTATCTAGTTAAATTATAATAATAAAAAAAGACATAAAAATAAATATTATTAAATAAACCTTAATATTATTAAATTCATAATAATTATATATAGATCTCATATAATTTATTAAATTAGGAAGTAAACTAGAAATAGTATTTTCACCCCATCTAGAATCTATAAAAGATGAACTTATCTTAGAATAAATTAACATCTTATCATAAATTATATATGTACTAAAATTGGGTATAAACCATATAAATCCTGTAAATTCAACTAAATAATTATAAATAATACCAAAAATAGAATCACAATATGTGAATAAAGATAAACTATAGCCCAATCAAGCCCCTAAACCAACAATAATTAAAGGTAACAATTTTAAATATAAAGGAAAACACAAAAATACTGGAACAGGAAAAATTAACCAGGTTAGAATTACTCCTCTTAATATAGATAAAATAGTTAAAGGGATTAATGATATTATTATAACTAAATCCTCCTTATAACATGATGTATTTATTAAATTATTAGAACCGCTGATACAAAAATAAATTAAACGTAAACTATAACTTACAGTTAAACCAATAGATAAATAATAAAGAACAAAAATATATAAATTATTAAAATTAAAACTTAAATGTTCCAATACTAAATCCTTTCTATAAAATCCCGATAAAAAGGGGAAACCACATAACGATAAATTAGAAATACAAAAACATGAACAAGTAAAGGGAAGACAACTAATCAAATAACCCATATGACGAATATCTTGAGAATCATTTATACTATGAATAATTAAACCAGCACATAAAAATATCAAAGCCTTAAAAAAAGCATGGGTTAATATATGAAAATATGAACAAATATGATAACCTATAAATAAAATACTTATTATTAAACCTAACTGACTTAAAGTAGATAAAGCAATAATTTTTTTCAAATCATATTCAAAATTAGCTGCTAGCCCAGATATAAATATAGTTAAACAAGAAATTAAAAGAAAAAACTCTAAATTATAAAAATATAATAATTCACTAAAACGAATTAATAAATAAACTCCTGCAGTAACTAAAGTAGAAGAATGAACCAAAGCTGAAACAGGAGTAGGAGCTGCCATAGCAGCAGGTAATCAAGAAGAGAAAGGAATTTGAGCTCTCTTAGTAAAAGCAGATAAAATTATTAATAAATAGAGTCAAAAAGAAACTTCATAAGATATAAACCCTAAATAGTAAATATAATTTCAACCACCTATATTAAATATTCAAGCAATACCAATTAAAATAGAAACATCCCCAATTCGATTACTCAAAATAGTCAATATACCTGCATTATAAGATTTATAATTTTGATAGTAAATAACTAAACAATAAGAAACTAAACCTAAACCATCCCAACCCAATAAAATACTGATCAAATTAGGACTAATAATTAAAAACATTATAGATAAAACAAATAATAAAACAATGTATAAAAATCGGACTTGAAATAAATCTGAAGATATATAAGTATGAGAATAAAGAATTACTATCGATGAAATTAATAAAACTCTTCCTATAAAAATTAAAGATATTCAATCTAAATAAATAGATATTGAAACACAGGAAGAATTTAAAGTTAAAATTTCCCAATCCAAAAGAACAGAATAACTAATAGATAAAAAATAAAATCCCATAATTATAATTAATAATCCAAATAACAATAAAACTAAAGATCAAAATTTATATAAAACAATAATGGATTTAAAGAATAAGTTATTCACCAATAACACCACAAATTATTATTCTTAATTAAACTATTTAAATCCTCCTGTTAAAAAAATATAGACATAAAATCAAACTTCAAGAATAAAAAATTAAGTGGAATAAAATGATACAAAATCAATAAATACTCACGAGTTGAAACACAAGAAGAATTTAAATTCCCTCCATAAATAAAACCATGCTGAGTTATAGAAAACAAATAAATTCTAAAACAACAACTCATAAAAGATAAAATACCTAAAAATAAAAATAATATATAATCCCATGAAATAATTGAATTAATTAAATAAATTTCACCTAATAAATTTAATGAAGGGGGAGAAGATATATTATTAGAACATAATAAAAATCAAAATAATGATATTCTAGGTATACTTATTATATATCCCTTATTAATAAATAATCTTCGACTATGTCTACGCTCATAAATAATATTAGCCAAACAAAATAAAGCTGATGAACAAAAACCATGACCAATTATAACAATTAATGAACCTGAAAATCCATATATTCTACTACTTATAATCCCACAAATCACCAATGCCATATGAGCAACAGAAGAATAAGCAATAATAGATTTAATATCAACTTGAAATAAACATAAAAAACTTACAATCAAAGCCCCTCATAAACTTAAAATAACTCAAAAATATCTATAATTAATTGAAAAATGACTTATAAATAAATAAACCCGTATTAATCCATAACCACCTAATTTCAATAAAATAGCTGCCAAAATTATAGAACCAGAAATGGGAGCTTCAACATGAGCCTTAGGAAGTCAAAAATGAAAAAAAGGAACTGGTAATTTAAAAAGAAAAGCCAGAATTAATGATAAATAAATATAAAAATTAAAACTATTAGTATCCAGACAAACAAACCAAAAATCCAATGAATAAACTAAAATATTAATATAAAAAATACATAATAATAAAGGTAAAGAAGCAAATAAAGTATAAAATAATAAATAATAACCTGCAGAAATACGTTCAGGCTGATATCCCCACCCAAAGATCAAAAAAAGGGTGGGGATTAATGATATTTCAAAAGAAAGATAAAAAATAAATATATTAACTGAAGAAAAAGTTAATAATAATGATATTATTATAACCAATATAACAAAACTAAATTCCAATAATTTGTCTTTAGATAAATAAATCTTATAACTTGCTATTATTATTAAAAAAACAATAAAATAAGAAAGACCAATTAAGCTATAAGATAATAAATCTATACCTAATAAAACTCTAAATGGAGTTACAAAATCGTATAAATAATTAAATGAAACAAATAAAAAACATGTAATTATGAAAACCCATATTAATAATCAATAATTATAAATAAGAGGGATTAGAAAAATTAATATAATTAAATATTTTATCATGATAAGACAGATATACTTAATAAATAATCATTCCCTTGATTACGAACTAAACTTACTAAAATAGACAACCCTAAAGCCCCTTCACAAACAGTAAATACTAAAAATATTAAGGTAAAATATAATTCATAGCCAAAATTATATATTACTAAAAATAAAGAGAAAAATACTATTAAAACTATATATTCTAGACTTAAAAGTGATAATAATAAATGTTTACGAGTTGAACAAAAAACAATTATTCCTCTAAATAAATTAAATAATAAAACATATTCTAATAAAATTAATTTTAAGGTTAGTTTTAATAGTTTAAAAATAAAACAATGATTTTGTAAATCATAAATAGGATTAACCTTTAAAACTTCAGTAAAAAGCAATGCTTATCATTAATCCCCAAAATTAAAATTTTAACTTAAACTATTTACTGATATAATAAATATATTAATATCATTAATAATTACTGTATCTTTAATTTTATTAACTTTAAATCACCCACTAAGAATAGGATTAATTTTAATTCTACAAACTTTAATTGTTGCTTCAGTAATTGGGTATATATTAAGTTCCTTCTTTTTTTCATATATCATTATTATTATTATATTGAGAGGAGCCTTAGTATTATTTATCTATATAGCAAGTATAGCATCCAATGAAAAATTTAAATCCCCTGTTAATATAATTACAATTTCATTTTTATTTATAATTATATCTATAGGATTATTATATTATTATAATACTAATAATTATAATAATATTATATGTTATAGTGATTATTTATCATTAATTAAAATATTCAATATAATCACAGCTCAATTAACAATAATAATGATTATTTATCTATTATTTACAATAATTGTAGTATCTAATATTGCTAAAACTAACCAAGGACCTTTACGGATAAAGACATAAAATAATATGAATAAACCTATTCGAAAAACACACCCATTATTTAAAATTATTAATGGCTCATTAATTGATCTGCCATCTCCTTCATCAATTTCATTATGATGAAATTTTGGATCTTTGTTAGGATTATGTTTAATAATTCAAATCATTAGAGGGTTATTTTTAGCTATACATTACACTGCAAATATTGAACTTGCCTTTAGTAGAGTTGTACATATTTGTCGAGATGTGAATAATGGATGATTAATACGATATACTCATGCTAATGGAGCCTCATTATTCTTCATTTGTTTATATCTACATATTGGACGAGGATTATACTATGGATCTTATAAATTACATATAACTTGATCAGTTGGAGTAGCATTATTCCTAATAATTATAGGAACTGCATTTTTAGGGTACGTATTACCTTGAGGGCAAATATCCTTATGAGGTGCAACAGTTATTACTAATTTATTATCAGCAGTTCCTTATTTAGGAAAAACACTAGTAATATGATTATGAGGAGGATTCTCAGTTGATAATGCCACATTAACACGGTTCTTTACATTACATTTTTTATTACCTTTTGTAATTGCAGCAATAGTTATTATTCATTTATTATTCCTCCATCAAACAGGAAGAAATAATCCATTAGGACTAAATTCAAATTATGATAAATCCCCATTTCATCCTTACTTTTCAATTAAGGATTTAATAGGAGCTATATTTACATTATTTTTATTTATTATATTAGTATTGCTAGAACCTCGAACACTTGGGGATCCTGAAAACTTCATTCCTGCTAACCCTCTAGTAACCCCAGTACACATTCAACCCGAGTGATATTTTTTATTTGCTTACGCAATTCTACGATCCATTCCTAATAAATTAGGAGGGGTATTAGCAATACTAATATCAATTTTAGTTATTATATTACCTGTAATTATTAACAAAAGTAAATTTCAAGGAAATGCATTTTACCCTTTAAGAAAAAGATTATTCTGAATAATAGTAACAATTATTATTTTACTAACCTGAATTGGTGCACGACCAGCAGAAGAACCTTATATTTTCACAGGCCAAGTATTAACAGTATTATATTTTAGATATTTCATAATTAACCCTATAATAATAAAAATCTGAGATAATTTACTAGAGTAAAAGTTAATAAGTTTTAGATAAACATATACTTTGAAAGTATATAAAGAAAGTTAAATTCTTTCATTAACTTATTATACTTAAATTAATGAATAAAAGATTAGTATAATAACAAAAAAGATAAAAATCCAAGATAAAAAATAAATATATTCAAAGAGAAAGGTAAAAATAACTTCCAAGTTAAATATATAAGTTTATCATATCGGAAGCGAGGTAAAACACCACGAACCCAAATAAACCAAAATACTAGTAATATAATTTTAATATAAAAAAATAAAGATAACAAATCACACCCTAAAAAAACAATTCTAGTTATTAAAGCTATAAAGATAATATTTATATACTCTGATAAAAAAATAAATGCAAAACCCCCACTTCTATATTCAACATTAAACCCACTAACTAACTCTCTTTCACCCTCAGCAAAATCAAAGGGTGAACGATTGGTCTCTGCTAAACAAGAAGATAATCAACAAAAAAATAAAGGTAGGTTTAAAAATATAAACCAAATTAATTGTTGATAATATATAAAATCTAATAAATTATATCTAAATACAAAAATAATAATACATAATATGATTATAATTATTCTTACTTCATAAGAAATAACTTGAGCAACAGAACGAAGACTTCCTAATAAAGCATAATTTGAATTAGAAGACCATCCTGATATTATAATTCCATAAACACCTATTCCAGTACACACTATAAAAAATAAAATCCCATAATTATAATTATAAATATTTAGTAAAAAAGGGAATAAAGATCATAATAAAAAAGATAAAAATAACAAAAATACTGGAGAAATGTAATAAATTAAGTAATTTGATTTATAGGGATAAGTTTGTTCTTTAAAGAACAATTTTAGTCCATCAGAAAAAGGCTGAAGAAGACCTATTAATCCTAATTTATTAGGTCCTTTACGTAATTGAATATAACCTAATACTTTACGTTCTAATAAAGTTACAAAAGAAACACATACTAGAACACAAATAATTATTAATAAATAAATTAACAAAAACAATACTATTTGTAATTAAAATTACATGAATAAATTCTAAATTTACTGCACTAATCTGCCAAAATAGTTTTAAAAATGTTCAAAAATTATAACAATATAATTGAAATAAATGGTCCTTTCGTACTAATTTATAAATCATATTAAGAAGATAGAAACCGACCTGGCTCACGCCGGTCTGAACTCAGATCATGTAAAATTTTAAAGGTCGAACAGACCTAGAAATTAAGCTACTGCACTTAAATCTAATTTTAATCCAACATCGAGGTCGCAAACTTTTCTATCGATAAGAACTCTCCAAAAAAATTACGCTGTTATCCCTAAGGTAATTTAATCTAGTAATCCTTAATATAGGATCATAAATATAAAAATTATTAAATATATAATATATAGGAGTTTAAATAATCCTAATGTCACCCCAACAAAACTATTAATAAATTAATATTCATCAATAACAATAAAGAAAAATTTATCCTATTAATAGTAAAATTCTATAGGGTCTTCTCGTCCCACTTAAAAATTTTAGCTTTTTAACTAAAAAATTAAATTCAATTTATTAATATAAAGAAAGTCATTTTCTCATGAAACCATTCATACAAGCCTTCAATTAAAAGACAAATGATTATGCTACCTTCGCACAGTCAAAATACTGCGGCTATTTAATCTATAAAAAATCATTGAGCAGGCCAGACTTAATAAAAATTATCATTAAGACATGTTTTTGTTAAACAGGTGAAAAATATATTTGCCGAATTACTGTATATTAATTAATTATCTACTAATTTTATCATAATAACTATTAATTAATTATTAATTAATAATCCTTAATAAAAACCTAAATATATATAAAATTAAATTTAATTTAAAATTAATTATAACAAAATAATTGATGAAAATTTTTAATCCTACAAACTTTAAATAAACAAAATATTATAGAAATATCAGGAAGCTTATCCCTCCTGATATTGGATTAGACTACTTAATAATAATAAAATTTATTAATAAATAAATACTAATCCTGAATTAAATTCAATTATTAAGGAACCAGATATTTAAAGATGAATAGCATATAACAACTATCAGTAATTTATTAATAATTATAAAACATTAAATAACAATTACTGATAACTCCTATAAATTCGGGAAATCTAATAAATATATAGAATTAAATTGATTAAACCCTGATACAAAAGGTACAAATAATAAATTATACTTATAAATTATAAATGAATAAACCTTTACAGTTAAATAAACTATAAATATAAAAAACATTAATTCACTGAAAAATACTAAAAAATAAGTTGTTTCTATTAACAAAATAATTGATGAAAATTAAATTAAATAATAAATAATAATCAAACTAATTTGAATTGCACAAATAAACTCTTAATGTAAATAAGAATTAATCCTAGATTTTAGTCTGTATAATTCTAACCCCATCTTCCGATAGGATTACTTTGTTACGACTTATCTCATTTTAATAATGAGAGCGACGGGCGATGTGTACTTAATCAAGAACATATATCATGAATAATATATATTAAACATTACAATTAAATCCAATTTCATAAAAACTTAAAAAGTTTTTATTCCAATAATAAATTAATTAAATGTAACCCATTTCAATCCTTAATACAGCTGCACCTTGACCTGACATATAATTCAATAAAAATAAACGAAAATTTCCTAATAAAACATTCATCAGACAGAGATATACAAACAATAAATTAAGATAAAATTTATCGTGGATTATCAATTACAGAACAGGTTCCTCTAAAATGATTAAAATTACCGTCAAATTCTTTCAATTTAAAGATCATAACTATTAATAATAAGAAAAATATTTTACATTCAAAATAATAGGGTATCTAATCCTAGTCTCAAAAAAGAATTTCTTATAATCTTTAAATTACCAAAACTTTATATTAACATTTAAATTTCACTTAAAAATAAAAAATTAATAATAAGTTCAATTAATCAAAAACTAATAATTCCCTAATAAAAATAATATTGGTTGATTGTATAACCGCAGCTGCTGGCACAATCTTTGCTAACCATTTTAAAAATTGACTATATCTTAATCTATTAAATTACATAAAAATAAAAACTGCGATTAATAATTTTCAGGAAAAATTATTTAAATAATTCCCAAAACACACAAATATTTACATATTAAACTCATCAAATAAAAATTTTAATAAAACCAGAATCAAATTTTATACTATTATACAAGTACATATAATAACGTTAATACTTATGGAACGGTAAGAATATTCCCCCCTCGCTTCTCTCGGTCTTACTCCGGTCCATAGTTCCTCTGGACTAGATCGGATACTAATAGATAGTATAGTTGCATATGTAACTAGATTCCATATGTGACTTTACTAACAGTTATGCTATTCCTAGCTCACATTTAAGTTCGCTACAAATCTTTAACTGTTATATCTATTAATTAGATATAATTTATTATATGTACTTATAACCTATGTATATTCTAACCTCTGGTAGTAACTTTAATACTATTCTTCCAACTGATCAAATACTCACATATTATGTATCCCCCCAGACAGCGGCCTCCGGCACCCTCCGGCCCCCTATATACTAGGATATGTCAACAATTATTGATTCCCCATCCTCAACAAAGTTTCGTATCTCTTCATAAGAGTTTACTCAAATAATTTAATTAAGTTTACATGGGACACATATAAATATAACCCTCTATAAAGTATTTACTAATAATATAACTAATAAGGTAAGTATTAACAAATATAATAATTATCCTCTAATTATGTAGTCTATTAAGAGTTATGTCCCATGTAAACTTAATTAAATTATTTAACAATTAACACTATATAATTATAATTCCCCATATAATTATATTTAGTGTTAGACATAAATATTAATATACCTGTAAATGACAAATACAACTATTAATATTTTAGTAACATTGAATTTAGACATAAATATTAATATACCTGTAAATGACAAATGCAACTATTAATATTTTAGTAACATTGAATTTAGACATAAATATTAATATACCTGTAAATGACAAATGCAACTATTAATATTTTAGTAACATTGAATTTAGACATAAATATTAATATACCTGTAAATGACAAATGCAACTATTAATATTTTAGTAACATTGAATTTAGACATAAATATTAATATACCTGTAAATGACAAATGCAACTATTAATATTTTAGTAACATTGAATTTAGACATAAATATTAATATACCTGTAAATGACAAATGCAACTATTAATATTTTAGTAACATTGAATTTAGACATAAATATTAATATACCTGTAAATGACAAATGCAACTATTAATATTTTAGTAACATTGAATTTAGACATAAATATTAATATACCTGTAAATGACAAATGCAACTATTAATATTTTAGTAACATTGAATTTAGACATAAATATTAATATACCTGTAAATGACAAATGCAACTATTAATATTTTAGTAACATTGAATTTAGACATAAATATTAATATACCTGTAAATGACAAATGCAACTATTAATATTTTAGTAACATTG